TAGGTAGGGATGACAGGATTTGAACCCGTGACATTTTGTACCCAAAACAAACGCGCTACCAAGCTGCGCTACATCCCTTTCAATTGGTCTACAGTATCATTGTAGAGAATCCCCGTCTAGTTTTCCACATCCTTATTCTCTTTCCTCCATTGATATGCAAAATGGATCTCGGCATTTCTTTTTTTTCGTCTCATATCATATAATAAATGAATATTTTTCTCGGGAATTCTCAGACGGAAAGGGACCCATTTTTCTGCTTTAAGAAAAAGAAAAAAAATCTTATCTACGGAATCATTGCACGTTTCAATTTGAATTAGGGATTCCGCACACAAATAGAAGGGGTCTTTAACTACATATACATCTCTTACCATAATCTATTACAATATGGAATACAAAAAAAAGAAGGAGGATTTTCAATGCGAGATCTAAAAACATATCTTTCCGTGGCCCCGGTACTAAGTACTCTATGGTTCGGGTCTTTAGCCGGTTTATTGATAGAAATCAATCGTTTATTCCCCGATGCGTTGACATTTCCTTTTTTTTCATTCTAGTTATTGACATAGAAAGGGGTGAAGAAGAGTAGAGATAGAATCAAATATTTGTCTCTCGTTCCCCTCTTTTCTTGTTTTTTTTTGGAATTCGATAGATAGAATAAGGGGCGAACGGGAAAGAAAAAAGTGGATTCAACCTCAGCGAAACTCGGGTTCAGGTTCCAATTAAATTCAAAATAGAGTTAAAGTTAAAAGAAAAGCGAAATGGAAATGTGGCTAGGGGAAGAGTATCATACAATATAAGATACTTAACTGAAATACTGTACTGTGAGTAGAAATATAGTTAGAAATTTTTGTATTACTTACTATTTACTATATGGATTGCAACAAAATCTTTATTTCAGAATTGGATTTTGAGTTGTTAGCAACTTCTATTTTTTTTGGTTCCTTTCTTCTTATTCGCTTTGGATCGGAAAATAGAAAAGTTGGGTGAATCAAAACCCGAAAGGAGGTTCATGGCCAAGGGTAAAGATGTCCGAGTAAGGATTATTTTGGAATGTACCAGTTGTGTTCGAAACGGTGTTAATAAGGAATTGGCGGGTATTTCCAGATATATTACTCAAAAGAATCGACACAATACACCTAGTCGATTGGAATTGAGAAAATTCTGTCCCTATTGTTCCAAACATACAATTCATGGGGAGATAAAGAAATAGATATAGATCGAACCGAGTGCTTGTGTGTCACTCTTCCAAGGAACATGAAAAAAAATTAGATATATATATCTATCTATTATTCATATATTGAAATAGAAACAACTAAATAGAGACAAACAAATCCTATTAATTAATTTTATCAATCATTTTTGATTGGATCGGAATAGGATTTTAAGGATTAGGATTTTAAGGATAAGGAATAAAAAAATTATGGATAAATCCAAGCGACTCTTTCTTAAATCCAAGCGATCTTTTCGTAGGCGTTTGCCCCCGATCCAATCGGGGGATCGAATTGATTATAGAAACATGAGTTTAATTAGTCGATTTATTAGTGAACAAGGAAAAATATTATCTAGACGAGTGAATAGATTGACCTTAAAAGAACAACGATTAATTACTATTGCTATAAAACAAGCTCGTATTTTATCTTCGTTACCTTTTCTTAATAATGAGAAACAATTTGAAAGAAGTGAGTCGACCGCTAGAACTACTGGTTTTAGAACCAGAAAAAAATAGGCTTACTCCTCAATTGGATCAAAATTCCAATCAGAACTCAAACACCTGGATGTTTTGGTCAACAAATCCTGGGATCCGTTGTGTTGTAAGAAAAAAAAGAATTGGGGAATTAAGAATAAATCTTTTTTTTATTGAGCGTGTTCGCTCATTTTGACGATTTTATCATATTATCCCGATTTTATCATAGTAATTTCTATTCTACCTTCCCGGAGTTCATTCTCCAGAGAACTCCATTTAAAAGATTCTGGAAGATTCCTTCCAACCTCCTTATTTTATGATCTCATTGGAAATCATATAAAGACAATTACTATTTAATATAGCTATTTGTGCAAGTATTTTACGATTAAGAAGTAACTGCCCCTTATACAGATTGTGTATTAATCTACTATAAATATAGGATACTCGATTTCGCCGAATTACTGCATTTATTCGAGTGATCCACAAACGACGAAAATCCCTTTTTTTCCTATCTCTATCATGATGAGCCGAAGCCAAAGCTCTTATTTTCTGTTGAGTACTTGTTCGAGTAAGTCTTGAATGAGCCCCGCGAAAGCTTGATGCAAATAAACGAAGTTTTGTTCGACGTCTCCGAGCTATATATCCTCGTCTAATTCTGGTCATTGAATAAATGAAACTTTGATGAATAACTAATTGATTTCCTTTCTTTCAGTTATTCATTTCCCCTTTCCTAGTCTATTAATAACAAAACGGATTCTTCCAATTTATAAGATGAAAATTCCAATGGCTTTTGCTACTATAACCTTCCCGACCACACTTTTTTCCTTTTTTCTAGGCGCATTGGAAATAAAATAAAGTAGTAAATAGAAATAGATAAAGAAATTGTGGGTTCCATCGTCTCTATGGTTACTTCTTAAACGGTGAGGTCCTTTCTATACACCGGAGCCCTTTCCTTCATTTAATCAATGCTATTGTATTGGTAACTTGTACAGTTACCACTCTTTGGCTCTACCCATGAATTTTCCAGTAATAGGTCTTTCATAACGAGATATACCTTATACAGTAACGGTATTTAATTATGAAGTTTGGTTGGGTAGCTGACCCTGTTAGTCCGTTCTTGCAAGAGTAGAAACACAATCTTTCCGCTTTTTAAATAGGATTTCCCCCTGCTTAATGGATAACTATTTGTTACCAATGGGGAATTCTTTCTCATCTTAAATTGCAAATTGAAGTGATTGAATTTGCACCAATGGAAACCATAAATTTCATACACAATAGAAAGATATGATAGATCTATCCTTTTTAGTTTTAGATAGTGAATGGAGTTCTTCCATTCTATCCGATTCAATGGTACTGATCATTGATATTGGAAAATTTGTTTTCTTTCTTTTGTTTTGTCTCAACCCATGATTTAAACGAGTCGCACGTACACCCTCGTACATGTTCCTCGGCGCTGAGGGCATCCCCCAAGAGCGGGGGATTTCGTGACGTTTCTGATTGGCTGTCTTGGGTTTCTAATAAGTTGTTTAATAGTTGGCATGCTGAATTATACATTAGGGGTTGGTTTAGATCGATCCTAACCGGACGATTATGAATTTCTTCTATTTAATAGATTAATAGAATATTAAACCCTTAAGAAGTAAGAAGATAAAATCGAAAATCGTGTATTTGCGTGAAATCACTGCTATTTTTTATACAACCGCTACAAGATCCACAATTCCATGAGCTTGGGCTTCTGTTGCTGACATAAAAACATCCCTTTCCATGTCTTCGGATACAACCCATAAGGGCTTGCCTGTTCTTTGTACATAAACCCTTGTAAGGGTTTCGCGCAGTTTCAGTAGTTCTTCCGCTTCCAGGATAAATTCGCCCGTTTGTGCCTCATAAAAAGCGGCAATAGGTTGATGGATCATTACCCTGATTATATAGATAAGATAACATAATAAAATGATATAGATAATATAACATAATAAAAGATTCCTATAGCTCGACGATCCGGGGAGGGGAAGAGATAAAGAATAAGAAAAAGAGAGAATTGAACAACCGTACGGGCATTTTTGCGCATTGCATACGGCTCTCCAATGGACTTCACTTTTTTACCTTTCATCGAAGAAAGAGAAAATATGGGGTCTCTTATACCCAGATCGGTAAATGATCCAATTACCACCCTTCTTTTTTTTGGAGGAGTTAAAAAATACTATGATGGTCCCGTTGCTTTCTATATTTATTTCGGCTGTTATTCAGCAATCCCAAAGTTTCTTTCTTTTTTTGATTTTCGTACTCTTTGATAACCTAAATCCTGTTAATAATCCTCTGGTGTGAAAAAAGTTTGTGACGCTGAAATAGGCCTACGGTAGGTAAGATAAAGTCGTAAATACCCTTCGTTTGTCTCATACTACTCTTTCGATACATAATCGAGAATCTTTTGAAAAAAAAACAATAAAGAATTTGGATATCGAATTCGAAGTGCCATGCTATTATTACTGAATATTAATAATTCATATGGTGAAGGCATAGTCTTCTTTTTTCTCTCAAATAAAAAACTCATTGGCGCTAAGCGTGAGGGAATGCTAGACGTTTGGTAATTTCTCCTCCGACCAGGATAAAAGACCCCATTGAGGCGGCCAATCCCATGCATATTGTGTGTACATCTGGTCGCACAAATTGCATAGTATCATAAATAGCTATTCCGGGTATTACCCAGCCACCAGGAGAGTTTATAAACAAATAAAGATCCTCGGTATCATTCTCTATACTGAGATATACCATAAGACCAATAAGTTGATTCGAGATCTCGCTATCAACTTCTTGGCCTAAAAAAAGTAATCTTTCTCGATAAAGTCGGTTGATTAGGATAAAATTGTATCCTTTAGGAGCCGTACAAGCACCTTTTGATGCATACGGTTCAACATGCGAAAAAAATCAATGTGTAAACTCCAGCCCTCTTTCTTTTTTCATAGCGGGTTCTTTCTAACTTCTAGCGAAGGGGCTTTTCTTCCATTTTTCAAGAACGATGACTTTGGCGGGTTTTCCTATAATAGAAAAAACAATTCACTAAACTTATCGAACTAACCTTTCATTGATGTATTTTTTCATCGAGATCCGATTCAAAAATCACGATGTCATTTTCTTGTTCCTGAATGGGCTTCTTCAATTTTTTTAGGTTTATGCTCTACTCCGAGTAAGGATCTGCCCGATTTTGATTTGTACATATAGGACAAATGACCCCAATACCACGTCTTTTTTTTGCTATTACCCCCCCCCTTTTTTTTTTCAATTCATTTCTTTCATGCCTTCTGCTAAATATTCGACGTATTCATATTCATTCCCTTTTGGATTCGATTGATTAACAGTTTGAGATCCTTCCTAGTTAACGAAATCGAATCGTTTATGATATAAGTAATAATCATAAATATATTACCAATTGGGTTTTTTAAACGGAGCCTGGATACTTCATTTTATTGGTCCAGCCAAGCCGACCATAAATTATTTTAATTGCTAATATTATATTAATCTAGATACCTCCTCACAAAACGGATCTACTTGCACTTCATTGCGCTTCACGCTACAAATTTTTGATAATTCAATTTTTTTTGAGGGGCGAAACAGAGGATATCTCCATCGAGGGAGAGAATGGGGAAATCCCATATGACCCAATATATCTGACAAGTCGCACTATACGTCAACCCAAGATGCATCTTCCTCTCCGGGACTTCGAAAAGGTACTTTTGGAACACCAATAGGCATAAACTGAAAGAAAAAAGAATTAAGTACTCTATTTCACTTTGATGTGGAAGCGTAATAATGTGCTTATTATCTTAATAATATGGACCTTTATCATATTTTATATATAGATTGAATAAGTTCAGAAAATAAAGTAAAGGAAAACAGAATGAAGAAAGGAAAATTCTTACGAATAGGCCCTTTGAATGATGACCAAATATAGATGCATTCGCTCATAGAAAAGGGAATCAACCCCCATTGCGTATTGGTACTTATCGAGTATAGAATAGATCTGCTTCTCTTTTTTCCTACGAACCGAACTGTTCCATTATTACTAAATACTAAAAGAATAGAACGAATATTAATCCTTTTTCCGAGATAATCGGCTGAAAAAAAGGGCGGTCCATAGCATAGTTTTTTTTTTCAATGCAATAATGCAATAAAGTTACATAGTGTCTATTTTTTGTTGATAAAGGGGTATTCCCATGGGTTTGCCTTGGTATCGTGTTCATACCGTCGTATTGAATGATCCCGGTCGTTTGCTTTCTGTCCATATAATGCATACAGCTCTGGTTGCTGGTTGGGCCGGTTCAATGGCTCTCTATGAATTAGCAGTTTTTGATCCCTCCGACCCCGTTCTTGATCCAATGTGGAGACAAGGTATGTTCGTTATACCCTTCATGACTCGTTTAGGAATAACCAATTCATGGGGCGGTTGGAGTATTACAGGAGGGACGATAACGAATCCGGGTATTTGGAGTTACGAAGGTGTAGCTGGAGCACATATTGTGTTTTCTGGCTTGTGCTTCTTGGCAGCTATTTGGCATTGGGTGTATTGGGATCTAGAAATATTTGGTGATGAACGTACAGGAAAACCTTCTTTGGATTTGCCTAAGATCTTTGGAATTCATTTATTTCTCTCCGGAGTAGCTTGTTTTGGGTTTGGCGCATTTCATGTAACAGGATTGTATGGTCCTGGAATCTGGGTGTCCGACCCTTATGGACTAACTGGGAAGGTACAGGCTGTAAATCCATCGTGGGGTGTGGAAGGTTTTGATCCTTTTGTTCCAGGAGGAATAGCCTCTCATCATATTGCAGCAGGGACATTGGGTATCTTAGCAGGCTTATTCCATCTTAGTGTCCGTCCGCCTCAACGTCTATACAAAGGATTACGTATGGGCAATATTGAAACCGTTCTTTCCAGCAGCATCGCTGCTGTCTTTTTTGCAGCTTTTGTTGTTGCTGGAACTATGTGGTATGGTTCAGCAACTACCCCCATCGAATTATTTGGTCCCACCCGTTATCAATGGGATCAGGGATACTTTCAGCAAGAAATATATCGAAGAGTTAGTGCTGGACTAGCCGAAAATCAAAGTTTATCAGAAGCTTGGTCTAAAATTCCTGAAAAATTAGCTTTTTATGATTACATCGGAAATAATCCGGCGAAAGGGGGATTATTCAGAGCGGGTTCAATGGATAACGGGGATGGAATAGCTGTCGGGTGGTTAGGACACCCTATCTTTCGAGATAAAGAAGGGCGTGAACTTTTTGTACGTCGTATGCCTACTTTTTTTGAAACATTTCCAGTTGTTTTGGTAGACGGAGATGGAATTGTTAGAGCCGATGTTCCTTTTAGAAGGGCAGAATCGAAGTATAGTGTCGAACAAGTAGGTGTAACTGTTGAGTTCTATGGTGGCGAACTGAATGGAGTGAGTTATAGTGATCCGGCTACTGTGAAAAAATATGCTAGACGTGCTCAATTGGGTGAAATTTTTGAATTAGATCGTGCTACTTTGAAATCCGATGGTGTTTTTCGTAGCAGTCCAAGGGGTTGGTTTACTTTTGGACATGCTTCGTTTGCTCTGCTCTTCTTCTTCGGACACATTTGGCATGGTGCTAGAACCCTGTTCAGAGATGTTTTTGCTGGTATTGACCCAGATTTGGATGCTCAAGTGGAATTTGGAGCATTCCAAAAACTTGGAGATCCAACGACAAAAAGACAAATAGTCTGATGCAACATTGCTCTGGTATTTTTCGCTTCTGGCTTCTATTTTCTGTTTGTGATTTTACATAAGGTACTGGAGAAATCTGGATTGAAATCGCCGCCTTTTCTTTGATTCTTCTTTTTTCTTTAATTCGGGAGATAATCCCAAATAAACAGGTATGGAAGCTATAATTGTAAACCGCGATCGAATTTATGGAAGCATTGGTTTATACATTCCTCTTAGTCTCGACTCTAGGGATCATTTTTTTCGCTATCTTTTTTCGAGAACCGCCTAAAGTTCCAACTAAAAAAATGAAATGATTTTTCATTATCTCAATTGACGTAATGGGCCTCCCAATATTGGGAGGCCCATTACGTCAACTAGTCCCCGTGTTCTTCGAATGGATCCCTTAGTTGTTGAGAGGGTTGCCCAAAAGCAGTATATAAGGCGTACCCAGTAAAACTTACAAGTAAACCAGATATAGAGATGGCGACTAGGGTTGCTGTTTCCATTCTTATAGAATTTCAAGACCACAATGGATCTATGATAAGATCGTTTATTTACAACGGAATGGTATACAAAGTCAACAGATCTCAATGAATACAAAATAGGATTTATGGCTGCACAAACTGTTGAGGGTAGTTCTAGATCTGGTCCAAGACGAACTGCTGTAGGGGATTTATTGAAACCATTGAATTCGGAATATGGTAAAGTAGCTCCTGGATGGGGAACTACTCCTTTGATGGGTGTCGCAATGGCTCTATTTGCGATATTCCTATCTATTATTTTGGAGATTTATAATTCTTCCGTTTTACTGGATGGAATTTCACTGAATTAGAGTTACAAGAACCACAAAATCCTAGCTTTTAAATACAAAAAGGGAAGCATTTCGGTCCCGGATTTTGATTTTAGCTCATTTTTTTTTGGTAGTTCGACCGCGCAATTTTTTTGTTTCTGTATTTCCGGAATATGAGTGTGTGACTTGTTATAATGGATCCTATTGATAGTACAGAGAATGGGTCTGTCGTCTTGATAGAGATGGTTTTACCCCGTCGGCTATTTATTCGAGTAGCTGGAGCACGGAATACATGAAATAGATCACGAAGTATTCGAACTATGATTCATACTTAATATTCAGACCTCGCGGCCGGATTCAAAAATTAGAAAAAGTTAGAAATTGAAAGAAGAAAAATCTTTCAAATTCCCATTTCTGCTTTGATTTTGCTCAAGGGACAAACGTTTCTTTGTATTTTTAGTAAGTTTATCTATTCTCCTCGTTGAATAAATGATGATCCAATGGTTCTTACTCGGGGAATCTTTGGACTTAGTTTGAAGGTTTTATTGCATCATCGTGGTTCTAGTATGAATCTGAGGTTTCAATTGATTCATAGGGTCTTAACAAGAAAATTCCTATCAATAATAAAGAAAACAAAAGTAAAACCGCATTACATACAAATAAAAATAACAAATCAAAGAAAAAGAAATAGGTAAATAGAAGATTCAAGAGGCCTGTAACGATCAACATAAAGACAAGTGAGCCGACTTGATTTTTTGGCATTCTAATTATAACCACAAAGAAGAGCTTTCTGATTTTGACTCTTTCGTATCTTTAGATAAGATTGAATCAGAAGATTAAGAAGTTTCCAATTTTCTATTCCATACCTTTTTCACCCAGTATTTGGGTGTTTTTGTTTGAGCTGTACGAGATGAAATTCTCATATACGGTTCTCGGAGGGGGAGTCTCCTCGGTTTACCTATCTCAATAAAGTTTACGATTGGTTCGAAGAACGTCTCGAGATTCAGGCGATTGCAGATGATATAACTAGTAAATACGTTCCTCCTCATGTCAACATATTTTATTGTCTAGGAGGAATTACGCTTACTTGTTTTTTAGTACAAGTAGCTACAGGTTTTGCTATGACGTTTTACTACCGTCCGACCGTTACTGAGGCTTTTGCTTCTGTTCAATACATAATGACGGAAGCTAACTTTGGTTGGTTAATCCGATCGGTTCATCGATGGTCGGCAAGTATGATGGTCCTAATGATAATCCTGCACGTATTTCGTGTGTATCTCACAGGTGGTTTTAAAAAACCTCGCGAATTGACTTGGGTTACAGGCGTGGTTCTGGCTGTATTGACCGCATCTTTTGGTGTAACAGGTTATTCTTTACCTTGGGACCAAATTGGGTATTGGGCAGTCAAAATTGTAACAGGCGTACCGGAAGCGATTCCGGTAATAGGATCGCCTTTAGTAGAGTTATTGCGCGGAAGTGCTAGTGTGGGACAGTCCACCTTGACTCGTTTTTATAGTTTGCACACTTTTGTATTACCTCTTCTTACTGCCGTATTTATGTTAATGCATTTTCTAATGATACGTAAGCAAGGTATTTCTGGTCCTTTATAAAGAATATAGATCATAGAGATTTGTAATCAATCATTTATCTTATTACTTTACTTGGGGGAGGAACAATAATATTTCATTGCTACAAATATGGATTATTGACAAAGAATAAGACATGTATTTGGAAATTTTCCCTCAACTCCACAATATTGTATTATTTATTTGACATGGACGAATAGTTGAAGGGAATTCTCCGAAGAGAAAATGG